TTTCTTCAGATGAAGATAAAACCCCAGAGTACGCCCTTTCACAGGTCAAAGCGCGAAAGACACTTCGAATCTTTTTTCTATTTATTTTATATCTGTCAGAAAAGAAAAAGGAGAATGCATTTTTCTATTATTAAATTCAATACAATATTAAATAAATAATAGGAAATTAGAAATTAAACGAAAGTCTTTTTATCGCACCTATTAATCTATATATATTATATAGAATATAATATAATTTATCTTGTGTTCTGGAATCAAAGAAAGATATTTAAGAAAGATATTTTAAATTACCTTATATGTTTTATTATGTTTTATGTTGTGACTTCGAATAAACTTTTCTGTGGAATGGAGGAAGGAAATAGTAATTTATTCCTATAGAATAACTAGATAACTAGGAACAAAAAGATTGAATTAGAAATATCGACAGATTTTTTTCGGAGTCCAAAGAAATATGAAAATGAAAGAAAAAAGCGGATCTACTGTTCCAATTTCATCTATATCGAATTTGACTATCAGAATAGTGGATATAGTCATGATTCAATGGGTTAGGTCCACTTACTTTTTCTTTTGTTGATTTCTAATCTTTACAATTGATTTGATTGGACTCCTATAAAATAGGAAAGTTTGATGATTTAAGAGCCAACTTATCATTATTCATTTTAATATAATAAACAAATGTTCAATTTTAGAACTATAATTACTATATTAGTATACTCTAAATTAGAGTATAAATCATTAGAATGTTAACCTTCTAATTTAATTTTAGAATTTATTAAAATTCTATTTATTAGAAATATAGAGTTTCTTACCTTATTTATTACAAATATTAACAATATCTCTATTCCCCCTTCAAATGGAATCTCCCTTCAAATAGAAATGCTCCCGGGGGAGTTTTATGAAAAAAGGACAAAGCCCCTTATCGGATTTGAACCGATGACTTACGCCTTACCATGGCGTTACTCTACCACTGAGTTAAAAGGGCCCATTTGATTCAATTCCTAAATGAGCCAGCATGCGGATAATCTATATCTATAGAAATAGATTCTACATCAAATCTATGTAAAGTAAATATATTATATAAAATTTTTTCTATTTTTATATATTATATTATACAAATTATAATATATAAAAATAGAATGAAATTCATTCTATTGACAATTTCAAAAAACTGTTCATACTATGAGCATAATATGCTGACGATCGGGCAAATGTGCCCCCATCGTCTAGTGGTTCAGGACATCTCTCTTTCAAGGAGGCAGCGGGGATTCGACTTCCCCTGGGGGTAGGGTATTACGAAAGGAAGTTGATGGGGGATTATTAAGAAGTCTGAAATTTTTTCTTCCTGGGTCGATGCCCGAGCGGTTAATGGGGACGGACTGTAAATTCGTTGGCAATATGCCTACGCTGGTTCAAATCCAGCTCGGCCCAATAATTCACTGATCCACCATGAAATGATATAACCCCTTTGTTCTTTCGAAATGTCTGATAAAAAAAAAGAAGTAAAAATTTCTGCTCTACTTGTTATTTATTTGATTTGCTTTATTTTTTTAGCACAAATTATGATCTTTTTGACGATCTAAATTCATATCAGGATTTGTAAGTAGAAAGTCTAAGAAAAAAAAAGTAATAGAAAGAAAAAAGAGTCTTTTTTTCATTGAAAGGTTGATTATCAATTGATTTTGAGATTTTTATTTGAAATAACGAAAAGATAACTAGTAATTCGTGCCAGTATCACTAAAATATAGATCCACGTGGATATCAATATTACCTACCACTCGCACTCTGTTACAACGAGGCGATTCCAATTTAAAATCTAAACAGAAAGTGTTTGAATGAAATCATAAGAATATGTATGCTGTACACTTTATTTCATTTCCCTGGGATTGTAGTTCAATTGGTCAGAGCACCGCCCTGTCAAGGCGGAAGCTGCGGGTTCGAGCCCCGTCAGTCCCGACAAATCCAATAATCCAATAAAAAAAAAAAAATACATCAATTCATCTCTTCATTTTCTGTAAAAGGGGTACAAATAGCAGAATTTCATTCCCAAAGGGGATCCTTATTATTATTTTCTATTATTTATTTATATATTTTATATTTATTTTCTTTTATTTATTTTCGTTTTTCATCAAAGCAAATACAAATATGGTAATTTTCATTTCTTCAACTAATATCGATGGAGATGGATAAAGACACATGTGGATTAGTACAATTATTGGTAGCGTCATATTCAGGATTCCAAGAGATACTGCACTGAATTTGGCCTTTTCGATTACTCCCGATCCGTATAATGAAATCGAATCGAGTACCCTATCTTTCCCGGTAGCACATACACAAATGGAATTCTTATTTGTACGATACAAAATGAATTTAATTTCTTTGATAGAATCCTTTTAATCGGAAAAGTATCTTCTTTTTTGGCTCCGATTTTGTGTAACCTCAATTACTAGTTTGAATTTGAAACAATCTATCTCATTCAAATTACACTGAAATTTTGATATATTATATGGATCCCATTACTAATTCAAGTAAAGAGCATATTAATAAAATAAAAATCAAATAAGGACCCTGCTCCTCTTATAGGGGGAATGAATAATCTTTTTTAAGGGTTTCTGACGAAGAAAAAACAAACTCTAAAAAAGTAAATTTGGTAGAATATTCGATTTTTTTTTATACTGTACTAAGACTTATCTTTATCACACTTTTTTTTTGTTTTCCAATCCAATAAGATTAGATCATTCAAAAAAGGAGCTTAGAACTCCCCCTTTCCCATTTCGCTTCTATTGTTTGTTTGGGTTTGTTTTGTTGTAACCTATGTAAGTTTAAAGGCGATTAGATGATACTTATTCAGATGATTGTACAAGGAAGGAGATAGTTTTATAGAAAAAAAAGAATGGAAAAGAATGATAAATAAAGTAACAAAGTAATTAAATAAGGAAATTTTCGATTGGGTCAGTCAGAATCCATTTTTGGATTTGGTATGAATAAATGATCTTTCTATGTTATACTATTCAATTTTCGACGATAAATCGATTTGAGAGTTCAGATATTGTTATTCATGATATTGATCTGATTCGATATCATCGAGATGGAATTCATCTCATTGAATTTAGAGGCGAAAGATTTCTCATCTCTTATGGGATTAAATCCCGAATTATTGTGAAGTAAAGAAAAACGAAAGGATAGATTATGGAAGTAAATATTCTCGCATTTATTGCTACTGCACTGTTCATTCTAGTTCCTACTGCTTTTTTACTTATAATATATGTAAAAACTGTTAGTCAAAGTGATTAATTTGAATGAAACTTGACTTCTTAGTTCTTATCAAATCAAGAATTAACGAAATAAAATGAAAAGAATTCCAATTTTGCGTTTTAGCTGAAATGAGCGAACTAGAATCAGCAGGATTCTATGAGATCCGATAGTATGGTAGAAAGTAATATATATTACTTTCTACCATACTATCTATTTTTGTTATTCTAGTATAAAAAGTTGTACTGTAGAAAGATCTGGGCTTAATATAGATCAATCTAGAATGTCATCTTCATATTCATATATAGATAGATATATAGATAATAGATATTAATTATCTATATGGAATGTACATAAGGTTCAAATTTGATTTCTTTTCTTCATATATTTGATTTGTGTTGGTTCCAATTAATCTGGAATAGTTGAAAGGCGCCTCTTATTCTTATGATTCTAATTCCTGGATTTCTGATTATTTTCAATATGAATTCCGGAATCCATTGAAATAATCAAATCAAATAATCAAATCAATGAAAAGAAAAGAAAAAAAAAAAAAAAGAATAGTCGGGGTATGCATTAATAAAAGAAAATCAAGAAATCTTTTTTTAGCATTCCAAAGAAGTAATTGATTGAACAGTTGACAAATCATCCTAGGAAAGGAGTTATTAATAAAGAAACCGTTGATTTTCAATCTTTGAATCATGATATGAAATGAGTCAAGTCAATAAAGTATAGCATAAATCGAATAGAATAATAAAACAAATACTAAACTAAGCACTAAGTGCGCAATATGTGACTTCTCCAAGAAAATATCTTAGTATGCGTAGTATCCCGTTAGAGAACCACTATGTCTATTTATTTCCCGTGGAAAACCACTTAATTTAATAACTTTTAAATAACTAAAAAAAGAACTACTTTCTTTTGTCTTTGAACCGGAAAAGGCAAACAAATAAAAAGTAAAAAAGGTTCCGCTGTTCCTTATTGTCCATATATAACTCTGATAAGAGCCAGTTTATCGAAATAGAGAATTTAGGAAGAATTCGGTTGGAATAACTTTCCTATCATTTGTATTCTTTTTACTTTTGAAATATGAACACGGGAATCATTAAAATATTTATTTGATTATGAATATTTATTTGATTATGATTGAAAGGGTATTATTCGGATATTATTCATAGAATAAATTACTCCACTCGAATCGAATAGAATTTGGAAATGAAGATATTTTGAATTCAATTTCTAAATTCTAAACTAAATTTCTTAGAATTTAGAAATTGAATTAAATAATTGAATTCAATTTAAATATAAATAGTGAAATTAAAAATAGTGAAATTGAAAAGTCTTTGCAGAACGATCTATAAAAGAATTGATAGAGTTTCATTTCTCAACTCAATTAGTAGTATCCCTAGAGTCCACTTCTTCCCCATACTACGAGTGAAAGGGAAAATGTAAAGACTACCATCAAAGCAGCCCAAGCGAGACTTACTATATCCATGTGAATTATGGCCCCTATCTCTATGAATATGAAGGAATTTTGCTAGTATTGTTTACTTTTTTCTATTATTTTTCACTAATATAATAATACTAATAATAGTCACAAATACTAATATTATTATCGCTGGCACAGAGTCAAAAAAAAATAAGCCATGGGAAGTATCAAGAGTCTTTTTCCTCCACTGCTTCTATTGGGGACAAATACAACAAGTTATATCAGCAAAATGGAATAAGGTATTTCGCGTCTTTTGTTGATCAGG